ACTAATCCTAACATGGAAGCATTGAAAAAACTCATGTAAGCAAAAAATCTCAAATATCCTTGATCATGAGACATATAATTGTCACTATAAACAAGAACCTGAATTCCAACTGTAGTGATTAATATTGACATAATAGAAGTAAGTGGATCAATAAAGTATCCGAACTCGAAAGAAAAATCATTATTGATGGTCCAAGACCTTAGGGATTGATAGATACAAGTTCGATCTATTTGCTCAATAGATAGATCGATCGAAAAAATCATAACTATACTTAACAATAAAATACTAAGAAAAGCCCACATACGACGAAGATGTTTTGTTGCGGTCGGAAAAAGTAGAAGTCCCACCCCTATTAACACAGGGACTGGAAGTGGAACTAAAGGTATGATCCAGGAATATTGATATGTATGTTCCATAAAATCAATAAAATAATACTAATTGTTTTTATTCTTAATTCATTGTTTCTGATTCACCGGTTCTTATCTCTTTTAAAAGGGATTAATAAAAAATTTTTTTCTTTTGCTATTCATAGTTATTTTGAATCTTTCCCAACAACTTAAAAAAAAAAAAATGAAAAGTCCAAAGCAATCAAACGTTTTAACTAAGCTACTAGTCAAAAATAAATAATTATTTTATACTAAGTAAGATTTTTATGAAGATAGAGCAAATTCAAAATGGAGATAGAGCAAATTCAAATTTCAATTATTATTCCCTAATTACACGAATTTATGTACATAGATCAAGACTAAAGAATTACACCAAATTAAGTTTGATAGAAATCGTAGGCTGGCCCAGAGCGTTCCCCAATAAAATACGAACTAGGTTTTTTAGTTTGTTTATTTTTTGTTTATTCACAATCATTAACTAGTTTATCTCGGAACGTATTGATTGTCTTCCATTACAATAAAAGGCATTTAATAACCAATTACTAGAAAAAAATGATTCGGTCGATAAAACCTATTCGATGTATTTTTCATGGATAAATGTAGCATGCCGAAAATAGCCAAAGATAAACGCGGAAGGGCCTTTTCTTTTTTTTATCAACTTCAACCAATTCTATTTCTATTATATAGCACAATCCACCCTATAGATATCGGTTTGAATAGGTATATAAGGGTACCGCCAATACCTCCGAAATACAAATTCCCTTTTCCACGATATTTATGGAATCTAAATTGAAAAAATCCCTTATTCTGTTGTTTTTCTTTTTTGTTCTAGTAAGATTTTATGCCATTTTTGCATATTTCTATTTATTTCTTTTTTCTCTAAACTAACTACCTTTAGAAAAAATACACAGATAATGAAATGAATAGGCAAACTAAAAAATGATTCGTTTTAACAATAGATGTCTTTCACATCCAATTTGAGCAATGAATAACCTTTTCTTTTTTGAATGGCAGTTCCGAAAAAACGTACTTCTATATTAAAAAAACGTATTCGTAAGAATATTTGGAAAAAAGGGGGGTATTGGGCAGCGTTGAAGGCTTTTTCGTTAGCGAAATCCCTTTCTACTGGGAATTCAAAAAGTTTTTTTGTACAACAAATAAATAAGAAAACATTGAAATAATCTTAATCCGCCTGACTCAAAAAAGAGTTAATTGTGTTTCGAATTTATACTCTATACTATAGAAAAGCCGAAAAAAGTAAGTAACCATTCCCCTTTCGTAATGTTTTGAACCAATTGATTTGCCTACTGAATTCAAAAAAAAAAATAAAAAAAAAAGTACGTTTTTTTTTTATTTGAAAATGGAATCAAGACAAACTAGAAAGTTTCACCTTTCTTTTTATTTTAATATTTTTTTTATTCCCAGGATGGGGATTCTTATTTTCCCCATCACTCCACCATACACCCTAAACAAAAAGAATTTTTCTATTCTCTCTAATACGTCCAGCCCAATACCTAATTGATTTGATCAATCTTAGCACAAATTAATACTGAAAAAAAAACCTAACAATTACAACAACACAAAGTTATAAAAAATGAAAAAAGAAAAAGAACCCTTTTTTGAGTTGTTCCCTGAATTGAAGTTAGAACTAGTTAGTTACAGCCGCTACAACAGTTCTAGTTTATCAAACCAGAAACTATGAAAGTTAAGTTAAATAAAACCGAAACCTTAAATAATTAAATAAGACGACAAAGGGTGGAATCTTTAAATCTCCATTTTAATCTCGACGATTGACTAATAATAGGTTATTATGATTTCGAGCAAGCCGCTATGGTGAAATCGGTAGACACGCTGCTCTTAGGAAGCAGTGCTAGAGCATCTCGGTTCGAGTCCGAGTGGCGGCATAGCATCTTCAAAAAGATATACAAAAAGTGCTCTAAGGAATTTAATTTATGATTTCCATTCTGTATATTTGAGGTATTCTCGCTTTTCATTTTTTTTTTTTTATGATCTTTTCAACTTTAGAGCATATATTAACGCATATATCCTTTTCGGTCGTTTCAATTGGAATTACAATTTATTTACTAACCTTATTAGTCGATGAAATCAGAGGACTATATGATTCATCAGAAAAGGGTATGATAGCTACCGCTTTCTGTCTAACAGGATTATTAATCACCCGTTGGATTTACTCGAGACATTTCCCATTAAGTGATTTATATGAATCATTAATCTTTCTTTCATGGAGTTTCTCGATTATTCATAGGATTTTCGATTTAAAAAAAAATAAAAATCATTTAAGTGCTATAACGGCACCAAGTGCTATTTTTACCCAAGGTTTTGCTACTTCGGGTTTTTTAACCAAAACCCATCAATCCGGAATATTAGTACCCGCTCTCCAAGTCCAGTGGTTAATGATGCACGTAAGTATGATGGTATTGGGCTATGCAGCTCTTGTATGTGGATCCTTATTATCCACGGCTCTTCTAGTCATTACATTTAGAAAAGTGATAAGGGTTTTTTTGAAAAGAAAAAATTTTGTAAATGGAAATGAGTCGTTTTGCTTCGGTGAAATCCAATACATGAACGAAAAAAGGAATGTTTTACTAAATACTTTTTCCGCTAGAAATTATTACAGGTATCAAGTGATTCAACAATTGGATCGCTGGAGTTATCGTATTATTAGTTTAGGATTTATCTTTTTAACCATAGGGATTCTTTCGGGAGCAGTATGGGCTAATGAGGCGTGGGGGTCTTATTGGAATTGGGATCCAAAAGAAACTTGGGCATTTATTACTTGGACTATATTCGGGATTTATTTACATACTCGAACAAATACAAATTTGGAAGGTGTAAATTCCGCAATTGTCGCTTCTACGGGCTTTCTTATAATTTGGGTATGCTATTTCGGAGTCAATCTATTAGGAATAGGGTTACATAGTTATGGTTCATTTAATTAACATCTACTTGAATTGAGGAAAGGGCTTGATGAAGACAAACATAGGACAGCGCATAGATCGAAACGAAACTTAGTGTTAGTGTAAGAGTAAGACGCCGAGAACCTTTTGAATCAAGCAGTGCGGCGATTCAAAAGGTTCTTACAAGCGACAAAGGCGTTTGGTCACAAGTAAAATTCGATTGTTTTATTTCTTTTTTTTTTATTTAACTGAAACTGAAGAGAAGAAAAAAGACTTCCTTGTTCATTGGCTAACGAACTTTTTTTTTTTTTTTTTTCAAAATAATGGGATTTCGTTTTGATTTTTTTTAGTCATGAAAACTATCGATAAAAAAATTAGATATAATAGCTTCGGCCTTGTCCATTGATAGTGAGAGAACGAAATCCGGATAAATACCAATACCTATTACGGGTAGAAGAATAGAGATCAAAACAAATAACTCCCGTGGTCCAGAATCAAAAAAAGAAGAGTTTGGTGGGGCATTAAATAGCTTGTACCCATAGAACATTTGCCGTAACATAGATAATGAATAAATAGGAGTTAATATCATTCCAATTGCCATTACAAAAGTGATTAGTATTTTTGGCATTAAAAAAATTTTTTGGCTGGTAATTATTCCCAAAAATACTATCAATTCCGCAACAAAACCACTCATGCCGGGTAGTGCAAGCGAAGCCATCGATAAGATACTGAATAGTATGAATATCTTTGGAATTGGGATAGCCAGTCCGCCCATTTCGTCGAGATAAGCAAGACGCATTCTATCATAACTCGTTCCTGCCAAGAAAAAAAGTGCAGCACTAATAAACCCATGAGAAATTATTTGTAAAATGGCTCCGTTGAGGCCTGTATCGGTTATCGAGCCAATTCCTAGAATTATGAAACCCATATGAGATACCGAGGAATAGGCTATTCTTTTTTTTAAATTCCGTTGGCCAGGAGATGTTGAAGCTGCATAAATTATTTGCATGGTACCTACTATCATGAACCAGGGGGAAAATAGAGAATGGGCGTGCGGTAATAGTTCCATATTGATCCGAATCAACCCATACGCTCCCATTTTTAATAAGATTCCGGCTAGAAGCATACAAGTACTGTAATGTGCCTCTCCGTGGGTGTCTGGTAACCACGTATGGAAGGGTATAATCGGTAATTTGACAGCAAAAGCAATCAAAAATCCAATATAGAATATTATTTCCAGTGCCGCAGGATACGATTGATTAACTAATGTTTCCAAATTTAATGTTGGTTCATTGGAACCATATAAACCGATACCCAAAACTCCTATTAAAAGAAAAACGGAACCTCCTGCAGTGTACAAAATAAATTTTGTGGCTGAATAAAGGCGTTTCTTTCCACCCCACACGGCCAGAAGTAGATAAACGGGAATTAATTCTAATTCCCACATGATGAAAAAAAGTAAAAGGTCTCGAGAAGAAAATGGTCCTATTTGACCGCTGTACATCGCTAACATCAGGAAATGAAATAGTCGGGAATTTCGAGTAACTGGCCGAGCTCCTAAAGTAGCTAAAGTAGTTATAAATCCCGTCAGTAAAAGGGGTCCTATGGAAAGTCCATCTATTCCCAACCGCCAGTCAAAATCAAAAAAGGTGATCCATTTATAATCCTCTGCCAGCTGGATTAATGGATCGTCCAATTGGAAATTATAACAGAATGCATAGGTCGTTAGAAGGAGTTCTAAGACACATATATATATTGTATATCCTCTAGTCACCTTATTTCCTCTATGAGGGAGAAAGAAAATTAAAGAACCCGCGGCTATCGGAAAAACTACAATTAGTGTTAACCAAGGAAAATAATTCGTGGTAAAGACAAGATACACTTGGCCCAGAAAAACCCGTGCTCGAAACTCGAAAATAGAATATATTCTTATTTTTTTTTTTTTCGAGTACGGGTTTTTGTCGGTAATCGGTAAAAAAAAAGAAACTGTATTTAGAAGGGATTCAGATGGGTTTTTGGTAACGTATCAATATCAATAAGCTAGACCCATGCTTCGAGTTGTTTCATGCCATAAATAAACCCGAACACTCAAGAAATCCGTTGGACAGGCGGATTCACATCGCTTACAACCAACACAGTCCTCTGTTCTTGGAGCAGAAGCAATTTGCTTTGCTTTACATCCGTCCCAAGGTATCATTTCTAATACATCTGTGGGGCAAGCTCGGACACATTGAGTACACCCTATACATGTATCATAAATCTTTACTGAATGTGACATTGGATCTATCAATTTTTGTTTTGAACTTTTTAATTTTCGATCTAGTCAATTTGGAAATATCGTATATTTAAACACCAGATGAATCAATGATTTACCAGAATTTTTCTAATTAACCCACTTTTGGATCAACTCCTAAGAGGGAACAAAGATACTTTGATTTCTTCCGGTTTGACAACCATGATCAAGGTTAGGGCATATTATATATCCTAAGCCGAATTGATGAATATTATGATTTCTAAATGCTATTTATTCAATAAAGTCGATTGATTGATACGAGTCGATTTTCTGTTACGATAAATTGATGAAACAATAGCTGATCCGATAGCTGCTTCGGCGGCTGCAATAGCTATAACAAAAATTGAGAAAATATTTCCTTTTAATTGTCGACTATCAAAAAAATCAGAGAATGTTACGAAATTGATATTAACTGCATTTAGTATAAGTTCAAGACACATCAGGGCCCGAACCATATTTCGGCTCGTAATCAATCCATAGATACCAATAGAAAATAAATAGGCACTCAAAACAAGTACATGCTCGAGCATCATTGACCAACTCCGTACCAATTTCGATTCATTTCAATATGAACAATAATGCAAGTGATTTCATTGCTTAGAATATACCAAGTATGGAGCAAAAGAATCTATTTGATAATAGATCGAATACAAAAATTTCTATTTTGATTTTCTATTGATCCATGAATAGTATTCAACTAGACTTTAAAGAATTGAAGGAAAATGGATGTGATAACACATAAAAAAGTAGAATTGGGATTGCTGTTTCTAGTTCTAAAGATTTGTTACTGACGAGCCACGGCAATTGCACCTATCAAAGCAACTAAAAGAATTATTGAAACGAGTTCAAATGGAAGAAAAAAGTCTGTTGATAAATGAATTCCAATTTGTTGACTATTACTTATCAAATCTTGTTCGATAATCTGGTTGGGTCGTGTAGTCCAAATAATCCCGTACCACGACGTATCTAGAATAGTAGCGATTAGCGAAAAAAAAATACTTGTACAAACTAGGGAAGTAAGCCCATCACCAACAGTCCAAAGATTCAAATGAAAATCTTTGGAATAGTCTGAACCATTCATGAACATTACAGCAAATATGATTAAAACATTTACAGCTCCCACGTAAATAAGGAGCTGCGCGGCAGCTACAAAATGGGAATTTGCTAGAATATAGAATAAGGATATACAAACAAGAACCAATCCCAAGGAAAAGGCAGAATAAATCGGGTTGGTAAATAATACCACTCCCAGACCTCCTAATATAAGACCTGATCCCAGAAAAACTAAAAGAAAATCATGTATTGGTCCAGGCAAATCCATTATATTAAAATAAGAGATAAATAAATCGAAATCTTTTTCATGAACTTATTGAACCGACCAGGAAATTTTTTTTTATGAGACATTCCCAATTCCAATTGAATTAAATTCGAATCTATTAAGTGGGAATTGGTACGGATACGTATACAGTTATTGGATAAATTTCCTTCTTTTCTTTATTCGAAATGGCAATTTGAAATTGAAGCTATATATATAATTGAAGCTATATATAGTTCGAAAAAGCTTCGGTCTATATATTATTTCAATACAAATTAAGTTGTCCTTCTCATCAACCAATCAATAGTTGGGATTTGGAGTTATTGACCAAGCAAAGAAAAAAACCTTATTCCTTTATACCAAATATACCAAAATGGAACCTTAGTAATTCGAAATTAAAGGGTTTAGTCATTTTTTCCATTTTTTCTTTGAGGCGAATTCAACACTGTTCGAATTGTAAAATCGTCAATGACTGATATTGGTAAACGACCTAAAGCAATTTGATTATAATTCAATTCGTGACGGTCGTAAGTAGCAAGTTCATATTCTTCAGTCATTGATAAACAATTTGTTGGACAATACTCAACGCAGTTACCACAAAAAATACAAATTCCAAAATCAATACTGTAATTAAGCAATCGTTTCTTTCGAATATCTGTTTCAAATTTCCAATCAACAACAGGCAGATCTATAGGACATACGCGAACGCATACTTCACAAGCAATACATTTATCAAATTCAAAATGGATTCGACCGCGAAAACGCTCCGATGTGATTAATTTTTCATAAGGATATTGAATAGTTACAGGTAAACGATTTGCTTGGGATAAAGTAATCATGAAACTTTGACCAATGTACCTTGCAGCTCGTATTGTTTGTTGACCATAATTCATGAAACCAGTTACCATAGGGAACATATCGTGAATATCTATGAATAATTTGAGTTTCTTTCTCTTGTTGGAGACAAGTAGTGAATATTTTATTCCTTTTTTCTTTATAGCGAAAGGAGTTGGGAAGAAGTTGTTAATAATAGATTACCGAGAGAAATAGGTAAAAGAAATTTCCAGCCAAGATTTAATAGTTGGTCCATTCTTAGTCTCGGTAAAGTCCACCTTGTTGTAATCGGAACGAACAAGAACAAATAAGTTTTAGCTAATGTAATAAAGATACCAATTGTCGTTCCAAAGATTCCATCCGCTTTATTTATTTCAAATAGCTCAGGAACAAATATGTATGGAATGGAAAGATTCCAACCCCCCAAGTAAAGAACTGTTAGAAATAATGAGGAAACTAATAGATTTAGATAGGAAGCAACGTAAAATAAACCAAATTTTATTCCTGAATATTCGGTTTGATAACCTGCTACTAGTTCTTCTTCTGCTTCTGGTAAATCAAAAGGTAATCTCTCGCATTCCGCTAGGGAAGAAATTAGAAAAACGATAAACCCTATAGGTTGACGCCACAAATTCCACCCCCAAAAACCATATTTTGATTGTGCCCCAACTATATCAACTGTACTTGAACTGTTAGATAATCATAGTCGGTGGTAACATTACGGTTCCCATCGCTATTACAAAACCGTACATGAGATTTTCACCTCATACGGCTCCTCGGGGCCACAAATAAATGTAAGGACCGGACCAGTATTAGTTATCTTGATATGGTTATAGGATATAGAAAGTCAAAATCAAAATCTAGCGGAGGATCCCCAATTATACCACAGGAATTCTGTCTGCTCTAAGGATAAAAAAACAGTATTTCGGAATTTATCTCATCCTTTAAGAATTTCAATTTTGCTGTGTTGAGTAATAACTTAATCAACCCTTCAATAAAATACTCCTTGTAGAAATATCAATAGATATTTCAACCCATCCTTTTAGTTTCGATTACGAAAAAGAATTAGACATTACACTAGTTCATGAATCATGACACGAATTTGATTTCTATCAATATATGAAAGAAAGAATAAAAGGATTAAAAGGATCGTTTTCTATTGTAATTGTATTTTTTCTATTTTTTTTGTTCCTCTTCTTCTTTCTGAGAGAAAAGGGTGCTTAAAAAAGGGGTAAAGGATTATTTCGTTCCTGATAGTTATTTCTTTAACTGGCGGATAGGAGCATACTCTGGATCGGAATTGTGGTGTGGGGAGTACTGCCTGATCATTTCTACCAACTTAAAGCCCCATTTACGATTCTTTTTATGTTATGCAGAAGTATCCTTTTAGATAATTGACATAATCTACATTACTAACCCGTTGTGCGTATTTTGGTGTTCCTTCCTATCTACCCATTTTTTGTTTTCAACCCCCGTAATATATATCTATTGTAATACATACAAACGCTAATGAAAATTCCATAGGGTTGGTCTTTTGAGCCCGCTTCAAGCTAGGATGACCAATCAACCAATCTTGGGGTAAGGGGCTTCCTCCACTTTGACTTTTGTTTACTTCCCCTTAACGCTTGTACATAGGAAATGAGACTTAAGCCACTTGTACTGCGAATTTGAAAGTTGTTTTCTTTCACTCATATATAACTATCAAATTTCGTTTATTAACCTAATTTATTAATCTAAAGAATAAATAAATGAATAAAAAACGGAAGATTTCTATTCAAATTCTTTTTTTTTTCTCGAACGAAAAGCAAAACAATAGGAAAACGAAAAGCTTAGGTTTTAGCGAATCGCACGTAGAGATATTGATAAAACACATAAAGTTAATGGTATTTCATAACTAATCGATTGAGCAGCAGCTCGCAGACCACCTAAAAAGGAATATTTATTATTTGATCCATATCCTGACATAAGAAGTCCAATGGGGGCAATACTTGAAATGGCAATCCATAAAAAAATACCGATATTGAGGTCAGCTAAAACAAAGTTATAACTAAAAGGAATTACTGAATAACTTAGTAGAATTGCTATGACTGCTATAGATGGTCCAATACTGAATAAACTACTATTTCCTCTAGATGGAAGAAGGTTTTCTTTGAAAAGTAGTTTTGTTCCATCTGCTAAAGCTTGAAGAATTCCCAAGGGACTGGCGTATTCAGGCCCAATACGTTGTTGTATTCCTGCAGATATTTCTCTTTCTAACCACACAATTACTAGGACACCTATTGTGATTGCTACTACAGGAGTCGAAATAGGGGCAAGCACCCACACGATCCCATAGACCTCTTGAGGGGATTCCAATCTGGAAAAAGAATTGATATCTTGTACTTCTGTTGTATCAATTATCATTTCAACGATCAACTTCCCCCATAATGATATCTATACTACCTAATATTGTCATAATATCAGCCAATTTCATTCTTTTAACTAACTGAGGAAGAATTTGCAAATTGATAAAACCCGGTGGGCGAATTTTCCATCTCCAAGGAAAACCACTTTGATCTCCTATCAGAAAAATTCCCAATTCTCCTTTTGGGGCTTCTACTCTCACATAAAGTTCTTGTTTCGTCAATTCAAAGGTGGGAGAAGGCTTTTTACTAATGAATCGATCTTCAAAATCATTCCCTTCTGGATCGTTTTCTCTATCAAAACATCGGATTTCTAAATTTTCATAGGGTCCTCCCGGAATTCCTTCTAAAGCCTGTTGAAGAATCTTTACAGATTCCGTCATTTCACCGATTCGGACTAAATAACGAGCTAATGAATCTCCTTCTTTTTGCCACTGGACTTCCCAATCAAATTCGTCATAACACTCATAATGATCAACTTTACGAAGATCCCATTCTATTCCAGACGCTCGTAGCATTGGTCCGGATAAACCCCAATTTATTGCTTCTTCTCCACCAAGAATGCCTACTCCTTCAACTCGTTCTAAAAAAATAGGGTTTCGCGTAATAAGTTTTTGATATTCAGCAACCCCCGTTAAAAAATAATCGCAGAAATCCAAACATTTATCTATCCAACCATGAGGTAAATCAGCTGCTATTCCTCCGATACGAAAATAATTATGCATCATCCTCATACCGGTGGCAGCTTCGAACAGATCATATACTAATTCTCTTTCTCTGAAAATATAGAAGAAAGGAGTCTGTGCGCCAATATCTGCCATAAAAGGGCCAAGCCATAACAGATGGGAAGCTATACGACTCAACTCCAACATAATGACTCTGATATAGCTGGCCCTTTTGGGTACTTGAATATTTCCCAACAGTTCGGGTCCATTTACAGTTATTGCTTCGGTGAACATAGTAGCTAAATAATCCCAACGGGTTACATAAGGCAGATATTGTATAATTGTTCGGTTTTCCGCAATTTTTTCCATCCCTCGGTGTAAATAACCCAATATTGGTTCACAGTCAATAACATCTTCACCATCTAGAGTAACGATGAGACGAAGAACACCGTGCATTGATGGGTGGTGAGGTCCCATATTGACTATCATAAATTCTTTTTCTGTAGCTAGTATACTCATAGGTTTTTCCTCGATTCATTCTTACATGAATTGTTGAAAACAACAAGAAGTTCATCAAGATTCAAAATCAAATAATTCGAAAATTTTTTTTAATTAACGATTTTTGGACTCCCGAATATTCAACTTACTAATTAATTCTTTATAACGTACTCTATTTTTCTTTGACAAATAAGCTAGCAGACGTTGGCGTTTTTCCAAAATTTTCCGTAGACCCCTTTGAGATAAATAGTCTTTTCTGTGCAATTCTAAATGTGAAGTAAGTCTCCGTATCTTATTAGTGAAACGGAATACTTGAAATTCAACCGATCCACAGTTTTCTTCTTTTTTTTCTTGAACCATAACTGAGACGAATGAATTTTTTACCATAAAACGAAACCCCCTCACCCTCCTTTTTTTAAGATGAATTTTACTGATCAGTAATAATAATACTAGTTACTTGAATTTGATATACACAAGCATCTTAAGTTCGTTATGAACTTGCTAGAAAATCAATATCAATAATCAATCCAATTTTCAATTTTATTAGGGATCCAAAAGGATGGTATATTTCTGCAAAAGAGAAAAATTGGACCTAAAAAAAAATAGCTTCTTGATTCATTTATGGATCTAATTAATATGTACGCCATTTAATTGGTATCTTGTATCAGACTGGAATGGAAGATAAGACATGTATCCATTTCTTTGTTTTCATATCCCAAACATGGGACATGATAGATAGGAAAAGTACACTATTAACGAATTTTCAATCGTGGATACATATGTATCCTTACCATACTGAAACGACTCCCATTATTGGTACTAAACCAATAGCGATTCATACAAATTAAATCTTCTAATCGAGAATTGGGCCAAATAAAGAACTTTAATTTAATTAGTTGATTTTTCTCTCTAGAAAGATCTTTGTTTTTATCCAAAATGTGACCCCCGATTTTTCCGTTAGTACAAAAGACTGGATTTCTCTGCATACCGTTTTGATTCTTCGAATTGAAACAAATTAGAGTTCTTAATTCTCTACGACGTTTAGGGAATAAAATATTTTCAGGAACAAGCAAATCATAATGATTTTTGTTTCTATTTCCAGTCATTTTTTGATGTTTTGCAATGAATTCATCAAAATTTTTTTTATCAACATAGCCTTTTTCGCGGTATCTTTTAGTAATTTTGCGCTTATTCTTATGAACCAATGAAATACCTACGATTTGATATATAAAAAATTGGCCATCATTTTTTACAGACAAACGACGGGGTTCAATAATAAGCATTCCCCCTTTCGTCAATTCTCTAAGAGCGAAATCCTTCTTAGTGATCAAAATAGCCAAACTAATTTCTCCTCCTTGAATAGAGGCTATAGTAACGTCGCTAGGATTTATCAGTCGAACCAGGTGACAATAGACTTTCATATCATTGAGTATTTTTTCCCTGAAAGAAACAGTACCTCTCCATCTCAACTGCAAACACAAATATTTTTTTAGGAAGAAATCAAGCTGTGCTTCTGTTTCTCTCTTGTATTGCTTTTTCTTTATACGTTTTTTCATGTCCGATCTCGTATAATTTTCTTCAACATCTTTTTCTTGGTTTGAGAGAACTGATCCAAGACTTACTTGCTTTTGGGCATCCGATCCCGTATTTCCTTGGTCTGCGAGTTCTTTTTCTTCTTTACTTTGATTCGATAATTCAAGATATTCTTTTTGAGTGGATGATATAAAAAGATCCGCTTCGTTATTTCCGGTTAGAATTTTCTTACCATTTCCATGAAAATTGAAAAGAAGTAATTTGATTGGTATGATCCATGGTTTCCTTCTATATGCATTAAAAAGTAGCACAAATTCTGGAAAGAACCAAGGCTCCAGGTTTGATATAGGACAACTTAGTACTTCTTCATTCATTCCCATCCAATCAAAAAGTGTTCTTTTTTGGTTGGATGGGTTAATTTCTTCATCTTGATGAATTGTAAGATAAAAGGGGCCTCTTGTATTAATTGCATCAATTTTTTTAGAATTATCGGACCCAATCTTAGTATTTTGATTACTGCTGGTACCAGTATACATATCAACCCAGGCTTCAATATTGACCTTATTTCTAAGACAAAAAGTAAGAATTCTCCAATCAAAATATTTTCTATACAAGAATTTTTCCATATCCATAATATCATCTTCTCCTAGATAATTATTGATAAGGATACCTCCCAGCATAGCAAATAATTTTCCTTTCTTTATATTGTAATTATAATAATACTCTTCTTTATTATTTACTTGGCCTAGTAATCTATCAATATATGAGTCTTTCTTATCTTCATAATTAATCAATTTATATGCTAAAAGATCATATCTATAGTGTTTTTTAAAATTCGATTTTTGATTACGTAATGAGTCTGCTTCAAAAAAATGTTGTTTTTCGCAATGAGTTAATCCGTTTTTTTCATATGAATCTCTTTTAGTTAAATTTTGATTTTGAGCCATACGGTGTTGATTGGCTTTATTTCGCCATTCTTGTCGTACTAATCCAGCCCATTTAATCCGAGAGAAATCATATTGAGAATGACCGCTTAACCAGTTTTTCCATGGATTCCTTCCAAAATTCCAAAAAGGTTTATGTCTTAATTGGTAATTAAATATTCCGTGTTTTTCAAAAAAATCCTTTATTTCATTCTTAAGAAATAGAGATGTTCCCTGATATTGAAGAACAGGTCTTAAATTAGAAAAGTTAAAAATTGGGGCTTGTAACAATTTGTAAAATACATACGCTTGGGATTGTGAAAAAGACGATAAATTACAAGAAATCTTTGAATTCTTATTACTAATCTTCGAAAGTGATTTTTTGACAGTCGAAATAAAGTGAATTCTATTTTGATTTGTTTTATTAATTATTTCCGGATTTTCTTCATTATTGTGGATGTTTTTCTCAAAAATTTGAATTTTTTTTCTTGTTGATTCAATAAAAGGTTTTGCATTGATTCTTGGAATAGTAAGGGTAGATAGAAAAAAATTTATGTATAGCTTTTCAATAAAAAAATTTAGATAAAAATAGGATTTACGGGTTAATCGAGTATTTCTTTTTTTGAATATCTGCCAAATCTTTTTTGATGAGTCTAATATTTTAGCAGAATAAGTTCTTTTGTTCGAACTAATATTTGTTTTTTGAGTTAGCGATACTTTTTTATTTTCTTTTGTAATTTTATATATTTGATTTCGTATTCTGCTTGTTCTATTAGTCAGATCTGTCATTTTTTTTTCGGTCCGGGAGAAATTTGGCCAATCCATAGATGGAATTTCAATAGACGATTCATGAATCTTCTGATTACTGAGTATCGAATTTTTTTGAGTTTCACCCAATTCATCGATTTCTCTCAAGTTTATTTTTGAAAGTTCTTTTATTTTTCCTTCTTTGAAACCCCTTAAAACTATAAAAGACTTAGTTTTCAATTTTATAATTTTTTTTTTTAGTTCTTTAAAAATGGGTTCAAAAAACGAACGTCGTTTTCGGGGAGAACCAAAGGGCATTTCAGTTTCCAATCCCAAAGCCGTTAAAAAACAAAAATCAGCTTCACTTTTTGCATCTTTATGAGGGGATTGTATCTTAGATCTGTGCCAGGGTTTCAGGCGAAAAGGGAATAGTATCTTTATCTGAATACCTTCTGTTAACCAGTTTTTCGGAAATTCTGTTTCAGA